AACTCCTTTTTATCTATATTCTTGATTACTAATTCAGTTAAGAGGCCTCTATCAACAAGAAAAATAGTGAATTCTTATTTTCGTTAAATTCTAGGAAAATAAAAATATGTATATATAATCCAAATATAAAATTCTAGAATATAGAAACTATAGATATGATATATGCTTTTGTACCTTCTATACTCACTTAGATATATACTTAGATTTATACTAATCTTTATCTTTATAATATTAATATAAATAATAACAGGTACAAATAGTAAATTGAGGTATCCTTTATATGACAACTTTCGACTTTCCCTCTGTTTTGGTGCCTTTAGTAGGCTTAGTATTTCCGGCAATGGCAATGGCTTCTTTATTTCTTCATGTTCAAAAAAATAAGACTGTTTAGATCTGATGGGCCCAACTCTGATCCATTTTTTTTTTCAAAACTAAGACTTGTATCATAACGCAGATACCTATTTAGTGTAAGAAAAGAAGGTATAACATGCGGCGTTTCCGTCGAAAAGGGGCTCTTTGGTCTGTAGAAAGATGATATGGGGGTAAAGGAATTCTATCTATTTGAAAAAATCTCAGGATCGCCGGATGGCTGAACTGTAAAATCGGTACATCTATATGTATATTGATATATGTATATTGATGGGATCATACGAAGGGTATTTTTTTTTTATTTTAGATCTAACCAATTTGATAAATTACTCTTAAAGGTTCACATCAAACTAGTACTAGTTGATGAGAGTTACTTCGGAAACAAAAAGAGTAAAGTCTAGGGTATTCTCTCAATTCCAATAAAACGAAACCAGATCAAGTATGAGTTGTCGATCAGAACATATATGGATACAACCTATAACGGGGTCGCGAAAAACAAGTAATTTCTGCTGGGCCATTATCCTTTTTTTAGGTTCATTAGGATTCTTATTGGTTGGAACTTCCAGTTATCTTGGGAGAAACTTGATATCTTTATTTCCGTCTCAGCAAATCCTTTTTTTTCCACAAGGGATTGTGATGTCTTTCTATGGGATCGCGGGTCTCTTTATTAGCTCCTATTTGTGGTGCACAATTTCGTGGAATGTAGGGGGTGGTTATGATCGATTCGATAGAAAAGAAGGAATGGTGTGTATTTTTCGTTGGGGATTCCCTGGAAAAAATCGTCGCATCTTCCTCCGATTCCCTATAAAGGATATTCAGTCCGTCAGAATAGAAGTTAAAGAAGGTATTTATGCTCGCCGTGTCCTTTATATGGATATCAGAGGCCAGGGGGCCATTCCCTTGACTCGTACTGATGAGAATGTTACTCCACGGGAAATCGAACAAAAAGCTGCCGAATTGGCCTATTTCTTGCGTGTACCGATTGAAGTATTTTGAGAAATGAGCTGAGAGAGTGAATGCTTTCTCAGCAGTAAGGAAAAACTAAAGAGTCCCCCTTTTCTATACCATAACTTAACTGAAGTTTCTTCATAACGCTCATTCTTTCTAGTCAAAGAAGACGTATACGTAACGTAACAACCACAAAACAAAACAGTGAATAGATTCATAAGTTCGATACTTTGTAATAGAACTCATGCATGAGAGAAATATTGGATGGCGTAGAGTCAACTAATGAGGTCGGTTCATTAAAAATTCATAGACGAAATGAAAAAATGTCAAAAAAGAAAGCATTCAACCCTCTTTTATATCTTGCATCTCTAGTATTTTTGCCCTGGTGGATTTCTCTCTCATTTAATAAAAGTCTGGAATCTTGGGTTACTTATTGGTGGAATACTAGGCAATCTGAAATTTTTTTGAATGATATTCAAGAAAAAAATATTCTCGAAAAATTCATAGAATTGGAGGAAATCTTTCTTTTGGAGGAAATGATCAAGGAATACTCGGAGACACATCTACAAAACCTTCGTATAGGAATCCACAAAGAAACGCTCCAATTAATCAAGATACACAATGAGGATCATATCCATACGATTTTGCACTTCTTGACAAATATAATCTGTTTCGTTATTCTAAGTGGTTATTCAATTTTGGGTAATAAAGAACTTGTTATTCTTAACTCTTGGGCTCAGGAATTCCTATATAACTTAAGTGACACAATAAAGGCTTTTTCGATTCTTTTATTAACAGATTTATGTATCGGATTCCATTCGCCCCACGGTTGGGAACTAATGATTGGCTTTGTCTACAAAGATTTTGGATTTGCTCATAATGATCAAATTATATCTGGTCTTGTTTCTACTTTTCCAGTCATTCTAGATACTCTATTTAAATTTTGGATTTTTCGTTATTTAAATCGTGTTTCTCCGTCACTTGTAGTGATTTATCATTCAATGAATGATTAAAAAAGGATCTACTGATATTAATCCAATTCAATTCTAACGTTTCTTACTTTGTAGTTGTACAGAAGCAAAGCATGTAAAATCATACTTACTCTTTATTTTTCTACCCATCCCAAAGATTTATTCTATATATTAATATTATTTATTCCAGTAAAATTATTCCAGTAAATAGC